AAAGACGGGAATAAGCCAATAGACATGGCTTTCTTGCTTGTGTGTTACTTATAAAGAGCTAATTCCTGACAAGCATATGGATGGGTACAACACAAAGTACCCATCCATATGCCCGAATCGAACGAGAGCTAATAGAGTAAGGCCCTCGACTTTCCCTTCGACTTGACCGAATGAGACGAAGTTCTTCCCAAGCACGAGTGGAACGGGACTCGATTGAACGAGGAACAGAGACCTGCGAGCGGCCAAAGCCAATAAGTTGCGAGCCAAGGTGGAACAAGGGAGAGTCCGTCCCTCTCCAGCCGTCGTATTAGCCACTGCACCCGTTACTGCACCACCTGGAAAGCCAGCTGAAGAAGTCAAGCAAGCATAAGTCAGAATAGGGCAGCAAAGGACAGGCTCTGAAAGAGGTCAACTGGAACAAGGAAGACGACGGCTCTGAAAGAGTGATTGTTCGTATAGAGAGGCTCGTATAGAGGCAATGAGGTTTCTCACTTTTAGACTCTCGAAATGGCTTTTTCGCATGGCATGATCCCTATAGCTGGACAATGAATCAATCGCTATCTCACTCTATTGACAGACTCTCTGATAGGTCCTTTGATACTCGTATATTTTATTTGAATAAAACCACTTCTTACTCGATAGAGACCTTTAGGCTCTTCAAGAGAAGGATAAGGAAAAAAGGAAAGATGAGCGCCTATTCCAGTAAGATTAGATAACACACACTCGAAGGGAAGGTCAGGCAATGGAAGAGGTGCCTGTTATGCCTTCGATTACTCCTCTTGTCACTGGTCCGCTTCGGTCAAACGTATCGAGAATGTATGGAACGAGTGGAACGCTATTGAATAGCTTTCGGGTGATGGCATTTCAAACTCAAACTTCGCTCTCGTAATCGTAATTAAGCACAGCACGAGAATTTGGCGAATATCATCCCTTTTGCTAAACTCGACTAGTGATAGTGAGATAGATCGATCTTCGCTAGATTCGCTGAAAAAAGAAAGCCCGTGAACTACAATTGCTTCAAAACGCTTATGACTATAAAGGCTTTAGCGCCTTTGACTATATAAGTTGCTTTTCAGCAGGCTCTCGCATCGGCTGGCCCTTGTGCTACAGTCCAGTCAGGGTTATATGCTATCCAAGGGGAGAAGTTTCATAGGACGAGTCTAAGAGCCTTACTTGCTTCTATGAGAGTCAGACAATAAGCCCTTGACAACAGAACGACGAGTGGCACAGATAAGAGCAATATAGGCTGGGATCCCTCTCTTTGATAAGAGTGCTTGTGGCTTCTACTGGTGTCTTTTGTACCTGCATTAAGGAGGGTTCTCTTTCCTGGTAGTTATTTAGATATCGGACATTGGTTACAGGCACTCGGGTCCAATCCTATTTTGCAACTGTGTCATGACTAACCAAGGAACGCTACCTCATAAGATGTTAGTTCCAGGTGGATGGCTGGAGCTATAGTCGACCGGAAACCCAGGTACTGTTGATACGAGAACCTAGAGCGGGCAAGACCGGGTCGAACTCCAGTTAAGCGCATAGAAAACCGAGGGACGCTTCCTCCGCCATGAAGCAGCACTAAAGAAGGACCGCGCTTCCTCTGGTCCGGAAGACAGGGTTTCATAAGCGAGAACCTAGAGCGGGCGAGGTAGTCCTAGTTTAAAACCGAAGCTCACTTGCCGAGCTCAAATGTTGACGGGAACTCTGCCACACACTGAGTAGATCCCCCGTCAACATCCAAGGAATGCAATGATCGGAATGAAACACACCAAAACTAGGTGGAATGCACAGTGGAATACGGGACGCAGTGGTGAGAGCCTTTATCCCGAAGATTTCCTGTGTTTGGCTGTAGAAGTGGCACAATGAGCCACTGTTTCTATAGCGAGTAGCGGCGTTTACGAAGTAAGTCAAGCTCTAAGGGGCAATCGTCTGTCATAGAGATAGATGCGCCTTCGGCTTGGGAATGGAGAGGCAGTAGAAGCAGTGAGTCGACCCTTTAGTCTATTATTGATAGGGATTTGACTTGCTTTCTTGTGTTGAATCGGAGGTTGATAACTATTGGATTTCGACGGGTCCGGGTTATCAAGGAGAAGAGGCACACAAACGCGAGTCCAATTCACTTCATCAATCATTTGCGGATTAGCTTTTAAGTAGGTTTTCCATGAGTCTAGGATCCGCTTTCAATCTCTCTTTTTAGGGGGAGGGATGCGATAACGGGGTTCTGGTATCTATCTTTCTATGTTAGGATTTCTTTCTCTTCTCCCCCTCGGGTCCGCCCTGGGGAAACGTTCCTTTTAAGAAAGATAACCAGTATATCCCTGCTTATCTCCCCCCGAAGGAGAAGCGATAGAAGGATAAAGGGTCCGCTAGTTAGGAAGACCTGCTTAAGAGAGCCCTTGCCCATTAGGAGTGAAGGTAGTTCACTGAAAGAGCTAGCTAAGGATAGACCGATAGAAGGAGTAGAGGGAAAGAGCTAGAAAGAAGGTTCTTTATCTTCTCTTCTCTCTTTTCCCGTTCTTTTATCTTCTTCTGAGGTATCCGAGCTAGTGAACGAAGTGAACAAGTGAACAAAGCGAGGGGGAGGAAAGGGAAAGACCTCAAGGAAGGACGACAGACCGAAGGGACTGGCTAGAGAGAAAGAAGAGGCTTTTAGTACTTTTTTGGAGGTTGAGAAACTAAGGCACGTCGACTGTATCGGCTAACATATACTATTCCGACGCCCTGGAGGTAAAGAACGCATAGTTCCTTCCTTGGAAAGAGAAAGTGCCGATTTCTAGGGTAATGCCTCTTGCTCGGATGTTCTTGCCTTTGCCCCCAAGCCAGCTTGCTCTCCCATCCCTCCCACCTCTATACCTATGCTTCTATTCCCTCCACTGGTGGATCGACGAGTCAACTGGCATATGGATATGTATATTTGACTTCGACGGTATGCCACTTTAAAGGTGCTCGCTATAGAGGCTACGAACCTTACAACGGGCTAAACGCTTTGTTGGAATGGATTCTGATCGAGGTAGTGTATGGGATGCATATCAATCCGCGTATGGAACCACAATCTCTGCTGCTAGCTTTGCACTCGGAGGATCAGAAAATGGCACTGAATTCCCGGCATTATTTGGTGGAACCGAGCGAAGGGGAGCTGGGACAGGAAGGTGCAGGGGCGCTTGTCAATGCTTGCTTCGCTCCCGTGCCCCTACGAAAGTCTCAGCAGTGGCAGGTATAAGGGATGTAGACCATTCCCAATCAAATCAATGAACGTCGGGGCTGCTCGAACAAAGGATTCTCCCTTCCCTCCTCCATAGCCTTGCATGAACTCCCGCCATGAGCTATTGGTCAATCGTCTAGCAGCAGTGCATTCCTCCCTACCTACTACGAGGTAACCGCCCGCCCAATTGCTTAGCCAGTCCGAGCCAACTGCGGAGCCTATCCTATGCCTCAACATTTACAAGTCATCCGCGCACGGGGGGGGGTTTGGGGGGAAAGATAGAGAGCTCTCTAGGTTCTCCTGATCAAATAGATAGTTCGCTTTGCCAGTCCATGAATATGCCGCACCCAGCAGTTCGAGGAGTTGGCCATCCATCCGGAATACTGATTTACGAGACTGTTCGATCGAAGCCCTGCCTCGACAAACTATAGGAGTTTTGGGTGGATCAGATGGCATTCCTGTATCCGACCCATCTCTTTCTGCCGATTCCCCATCAGATTCGGATTTAGGGAGTCCCATTCGTTTATGCGAGCGACTACCTGTCATATCCAAAACCCTGTCCATCCAGGCGTCTTTCTGTACTGGCCGCCCTGTGGAGTCCAGTGGAGAAGGCGTAACTTGACAGCCCCCAGTACTTGAAACCCGATGGCCCGTTGCCAATCTGGTTTCATGTTTGTTTAAGGACGGGGAGTGAGCTTAACAGAAGCACAATCCGAAGAAGCATGTCGAAACACGCACCACATCTAGTGCTTCCTCTATAAGCTAAGCTCACTAATCAAGTGTACCGGCTGGTTCTAGAGTCCATCATCTACGATTCCCCTCGAAACTCATCAATCGAACTGACGACAAGGAACTAACTCAAACGGACTGGAATGGACGACTACTCGAGCTACTTGCCCACAATTCTATGATCAACTCAACGAGACTGCCTTTGACCAGGAAGGGGGACTAGCGTCGACTTGCTTAGCAAGACACAGTCCTACGATCCACTCGAACAATCAATTCAATACTACGGGATGAGGGACTGGCTTGCGGAGTTGTCTCTATCCATTAAGCGAGAAGACTGGGACTCTTTCCCTTGCCTGTGGGACTGCTGCCTGCCCTGCTTCCCTCTTGCTTGGAATTCACTGCTCTCTCCATTCACTTCAAAGATGAAGGAGTCTATTTCTTCATAAAGGGAGTATACTTCATACAGATAGTCGACGTCAAGCCTATACTGTTTGGAAGGAGGACTATCTCAATACCTGAACAGACTCCTCTCATTGGTTTGGTTGGTTATCCTCTGACTGGCTGGGAATAGGAACAGCTCTAATCCCTCACCTCTCACTAATCTCTCACCTCACGGGAGGCTGGCATGGCTTAGAGTTCCTTTTTGTTTTTTATGCTACCTCTATTCTGTCATACGCGGCCCACGCCCTTTTCTATCATGCACTCACTGGTTGGTTCTTGGTTGGGTGGGTGCTCCATCTAGTAGATTTCCTTTTTCTGGCGGCAACTTGATAGAGCCCATTGTGGGGATGGGAGAGCCTATTGTCTTGTCTTGTACACGTCCGATGCCGAACTTCGTCAGTTGGAATCATGAAATACGCACAATCATAGATTGAAGATAGGGACCGTCGGACCATGTCTCCCGCAAGAAGGTGGTCCTCCCTTCAAACAGTGCATATGGCTCTGACCCAATCTTGGATCCGTTTTCCTTAAGGTTTGGAGTTAGTTGTTGGAGGCATAGGACTAGCGGTGTTTATCAGGCCCTAGTCCGCCTCCAACATACCGGACGAGAAAAAAGAAATACATAAGATTCAAATCCATTTAAGTGAGGTATAGCAACCAACATCAAGAGCAGAAATTGCGAAGCGTAGAGGCACAAAAAGCAAAAATATGAGAATTAAGAAAATAAGCCCCAACATCAAGAACGGAAAATGCAAAGCTATAACGTCGAGTAAGTTAAGTGTCATAAATCTCTCTTTTATCTCAGACCGACATTATCAGATCATTGTCATGAGGCAGTACTGTACTAGACTAGAAATAGAAAGTAGATTACGGCTTCGGCTTCGCCAGCGCGATAAGCTTCGACAACGTGAACTACTACAGGTACAGCTTGACCAGACGATCGGCCCTTGCATCTCCTACCCTTATCGCAGGGAAAGAAAATCCAGACACAAAAAGAAAGAAATATAAATCACAAACTTAACAAGAAAAGAAGCATGTGTTAAGCATATAGCAAAACTCTCATAGACGAATATTATTCCGGTTTAGGGAACACCCTTGATGGGGGGAATCCAGGATGTTGGGGACTTGCGTGTATCCCACCTGAACTTGACCAACTGTAATGTATTTTTTTTGTTGTGGTTGGGAGTTCAGCCCGCAAGCTCTATGCCTTTCTCAGGTGATTGGGCCCTGGCCAGAAGGAGACCTGAGATTTGGGTCAGGCATATATTTGTTCCCATTTAAGGGTATTGTGCATTTGGCGCACTCTCGGCCGGCGCAGCTAATCAACCGAGCCACTTCCTTTCGGGTCAACCTGTCGGATAATCTCAGATTCCGGTTTCAGCTTCTTTCTCTCACTCTGTCTAACCAGCGCCTTTCCGGCCTCACTTTTCGGATCAAAGGAAGAGAAACCTCCGTTGGGGCGAATGAAGGTCCCGCCCAGTAGTCGTTTTTTTTTTTTACTTTTGTTATTGAAATTTTCTTTCGTTTTTCTTTCTTTTCTTATAGTAACGTCACAGTGAGTTTAAGGAGAGTTAGTTACACGAAGTGCTTCCCGTATGATATAAATTGCACGAGTGAAACGGTTTGGGTGTTCTAGTGATCTTACGATCAGTAGATACCTATTTGCCAGAAGGGTTGTGGAACAGTATAATAAGGAATACTGAATACACTGACCCGGTTCAGAGGGTGACCTTCTGGACTGCCATGTCTCCTTTGTAAGGATGAAGTGGATTCCGACAGGAGATTCTTGACTCTATGGTGTGAATTAGTTTGTTCACTCCAGAAGGCCGTCGATTTCCTCCGGTGTGTTGTGGGTTGACGTATCCGCGATGCGGTTGATCCACAGTACATCGCCTTTTCAGGCGTGACGTGGGTGGTTCAAGTGATGCGTCGGGCTGTGTTATGCAGTCCGTGTGTCTTAGAACTCCACTTCATGTTGGGAATATCGGAATGGTTAGAGAGGGCATTATTGGGTGTGACGTCCAGATAACACTGAGGTTAATACCTTCTAGTGTTGCCACCAGTCTAAAACGACCGGCAGCGGTCTGTTTGTCACTGGACTCCTCTCAGTTAGTGTCTCTCTTAGCCCTTATTCACATTATTTAATAGTTTGAATGGTGCGGAGCGGGTTTATGTTTATCCCGGCTGCCACCTTCAGGCCTATGCTATGTATGTGAGAAATCACTGATAGTAGGGTTTCCCTAAGAGGTTCTTTGCGTACGAGGGAGTAGTTAATCTGACTCCCGCCCGGCTCGTGCTCCTATGAATGTCCAATGTGGACACTCGGGCTGGCCTTCGAGTTGGTAAGTATTTAATAAAAGATAGAATATACTTACCCACTTTGGAAGTGAGTCTTGAGACTCTTAGTCTTCTACTACATCACCGATCTTGCCGGTGAGAGAGGTTGTATGTGGTATGAGGGTCAACCTGACCGTTATACGGTAGCTTTAAGGGTTGTGTGCGGCCCCAAGATTCTTTTAGGGGTCCCATTATTGAGACATCCTGGAAGTCCGTAACTTTAACCAAACTTTTTATTGTTATAGGCTTCTATGGAAATTTGGATATTGTGTCATATTAATGTCGCCCTAGACTACCTCTCTGGTGTGTCCAAAGAGGCGAGAGCCGGGGCACTGCGGATAACTCCAAGGTGTATCTGACTCTTTACTTGACCTCGGGTTCCTACCATCACTGCAGCCTTATCAGGGACTGCAGTTGGTTGTAAGGATCACTTGGATTGATAACCCGACGCGCCATCCCTCGGGGGTCATAAGACTCTTCAACTAGGAAAGGCGGGTGTCACTCCCTCTTGGGGGTGTCCTCCGTGGCGGAGAACTTTTAAACGTTCTCGGACATTCCAGAGTTGGCCTTTAATGGGCTACTCTGGTTGTCTTTTTGTGGTTGCACCAGAGATCTTGCGATCAGTGGAGCACCTATTAGCCAAAAAGGTTGTGAATTTGATTGAGGAAGTCGGGGTTCTCCCTAGTTCTTCCTTCTCTCAATTTCACTCACCAGGTTTGGGTACCTTTCCCATCCCCTGCGCTTCATCGGAGAGCATGTGCGTGGGGAATGAGAAGGCGGATCGTCTTTACCGTTGACGTCTAATTAAAACGTAACGGTGACGACCGTATAGTGTTTGTAGTGTCGGTGGTCAAGAATGTCTTACCTCGACCTTACAAATACTATCGCCCCCTGGCTCGCCACGATTCCCGTCTAGTGAGGGATGAGTGGATACCAACATGGAAGTCTCTTCCGTATGGTAGATTGAAAAGGAATTGACTCCCAATGGTGTTCCGAGGAAGGAGTGGGTCCGCAACCCACTCAATCCTGAAGAGCACCACCTGAATAAGGGTTGGTATGGTGGAAGAAGGAAAATGAGAACGGTGTCAAAGTGTGTTGCAGATAGGTAGCTGTTAATTTATTGACGGTTATCTAGATTTGCTTCTTTGATCCCACCGTCGGTAAGATCAGCCTTAAGTCTAAACTGGGGGGTTGGCACTCATCGTCTTCGGTAAAGCGTCCTTCGGCGCTTTGTTTTGTGACTGGTCTACTTTAAGGCTGTTTTCTCCTGTACCTTTATTCACATTATTTAATAGTTTGAATGGCTGCGGAGCGGGTTTTTCCCGGCTGCCGGTTTAGGGCCTATGCCATTTCTTACATGGTAGGGTATTTCCAAGAGAACGCTCTAGTATGTGAGGGAAGGAGCCCGAGGAATCCTTTGAGTGTGAATTTTCGCGTTAGGATGTCAAAATGGACTTTCAAGCTGGCTCGCCTGGCGGGATAGGTACGCTATGAAGAAAGAAAGTGTACTGGTCAAGTCTGGTGAAACTAGTTTGAAAACTTCGGGTCTCTGCCCCATTGGGGCTCTCGTAAGTGGGAGCAACTGTGAGGTATCGAGGAATGCTTGACCGCGTTTCCTCTCTCTCTTTAAGTTTGGGGTTGAGCCGGCTCCCCCCTCAATCCCTGCTTTTAAGGGACTGATAGAGAGGTAGAGGTGAGTGAATTCTCACTTTTCACGGTGAAAGTATGAGTGTTAGATGGCATTTGATTCATAAGTGGGTCAAATGTACTCTATTCATGTCTATTAGTATCACGCGGTAGCTTTAAATCCAAGAGTGCAGCTTCAGAATCTCTCAGGTAATCCGGTATGTATATCGTGATTACTCAGGGGCTATATTATCATTCTTTAATACAGGATGGTAGTCTAGTAGCCTTTAGGGGCTGGATTTTGGAAGGTGTTGGTGGTTGTGAATTTCGCGGTCCTTTGTCGAATTGACAACTCGACAGAGGTCAGCCACACATTTTGATATTGTGACCTTCTAACGGTTGACTACTGTCCCCTAATATGGGACAATAGGTCGATAGTCTTTTAGGCTGGATCGTCGGGAGGTGCGGGGGGAGACGGGTTTACTGGCCCAGGTCGAATTGACAACTCGGCCGCGGGAAATCCTTCTCTATACAAGTTCTCGTACAAGGTTTTTGAACACGGTGAGAGGTGGCACCGCGCAGTGTAAAGCCTTCTCATACTAATTGAATGCTCTAATAAGAAAATCAGAAGGGATAAGACTTCAGGGCAACATAGGGAAATCATTCCATAGGGTATTCCCTTGTTTTAGGGAAATAACTAAAGGACGGATGAGTAGGCACACCTTGCTTATTTTTGTTTTATAGTGCACTGCTGCATAGGGTTTGTTATCCCTCAGCTCGTTATAGTCCATTAGTGGAAAACTCCCTGCCCTCAGGCTCGTTCCAGTATCGCAGCAGGCTAGAGTTTCTATTGAGATTCTTTCGGTGAGCAGTTCACGTAGTGAACCGGAAAGAGACTCTCAAAAGATTCTTTATTGAGATATAGAGAATCTTGAGTCACCTGAAAAGAGTGAACGAAGTTCACGATGGGAATGGGGGGAAACCCTTAACTAGGGCTAGTGCATTAAGGCATTTCATTCCTGAATTCATAACGGAAAACGGTCTTAAATGACTCCCTCACTCCGGCTCGTCCCATAGTATCGCATAGTCTATAATATAAACGTCAGCTGCGGTCAAGGCCATCCCTCCGAAATGCCGTGACGTACACCGCTCGCAGCAGGAAACAGTCTCAAATCCGTCCCTTCCCCCACTCTTTTTTATTTGGCAGCCTGTTTTGACTTATCAGAGGCGCAACCCCGGGCAGATTCAGCTCACCAAACTCTCTTGCCTTCGTCATCAGCTGCTCCTTTGGTCACGGGTTCTACTCCTACTCCTGTTTCTGTTTAGGTACGTCGCTCCTCTCGTCTCTCTCGTCCTCCTGATCGTCTCACATATGAAGATTTTCCTCTTCCCATTGTTTGTGCCTTTCTGTCTTCATTCCATTGTTGAGCCTAAATCTGATTCTGAAGCTGCATCTCAGTCATGTTGGAAAGAAGCCATGCAGGAAGAACTCAAAGCTCTCATCAAAAATCAAAGGAGCTAGTTCCTCTCCGTCAATTCATTCGTTTAGGGCGAGTACCTTCGTTCCTCTTCCTGAAGGGAAGCAAAGGAGGGTTTACAAAGTCAACAGGGTCCATTGATAGATACAAAGCCAGGTTGGTGGCTAAGGGATACACTAAAGAGTATGAGCTTTATTATGAGGAAACCGTCAGCACCAGTAGCAAAGTTCAGTTCGAACCCTTAAGGCAGTTGCTGCCGCTAGAAAATGGCCTATGTATCAGCTGGATGTCGACGAATGCGTTCCTTCATTTCATGGTGATCTTGAAGAGGAAAGATATATGGATCCTCCTCCTGGGCTTCCTATCTCATCAGAATGCCAGCTTGTCTGTCGATTGAAAAAGCCTCTGAGCAGAAATGCAGCAAGCAAGCAACGGCTTTTCAGCCTATTAGTAAAACGCGCGCATACGTTTGTCAGCTGAAAAGCAGGATTTTCTTTATCAACTCGTCGCTCCAAAAGAAAAGGAAAGGAGAATCAAAGCGATTTTGGGCTGTCCCGAAGGACTTGGCCAGCCACTTATCTTGGACTGCCTCTTCTTCCGGTAAGGCAGTCAACATCCATATGGAAAACTGTGGTTGAGCGTGCTCAAGATAAATTGGCAGCATGGAAGGGCCAGCTTCTAACCATCGCGGGCCGGGCACAACTCATAAAGTCCTCGCTTCGACGCTTCTCTAAATGAAATGCTTTCTGTTTTCGACGGTCCCAGGTTCTAGAGGCCCTAGAAAAGCTGCAAAGAAATTTCCTATGGTCTGGAGCGGAAGAGAGACACCGCTTCCATCTGGTTAGGTGGGAAAGGGTGTGCGCCAGGAAAAGTGAAGGCGGGCTAGGCCTCAAAAATTTTGAACACGACGAATGGGGCTTTGCTGGCTAAGACAAGCTGGTGTCTCGCCCGCCCGTTGGAGTCAAATCTTGAGAAGGAATCCCTTCGTCGAAAGCCAAAAAAGGTTCGTCTACCTCACGTGGAGGGGGATCCTGCATGGCAGAGACATCCTAAAGCTGGGCCTGAGATGGTCGGTTGGCTCCCGTATATTTTTCTGGGAGGATCCGTGGTTCCACCCCTCTTAAAGATTCATATCCCGAACTGTATCAACAGTACAGATCGATTTTTGGGGGCCCAGCACATCAACAAAGTTTCCGCCTCCCCGCCGCCCTTGGGAATCTTTCCAAGCTGGCTTTTTTTTTTTCCGCAGGAAGACAGCAAAATCTGGAGCCTTACCAGCTCCGGCCAGTTCTCGGTAAAAAGCGCCAAAGAAGCCCAATTTCCTCGCAGTCCGTCCAGAGAATGGGATTTTGATTTTTGGAAAAATAGCACGATCCCGAAGGTAGCCAGCAAGCTTCAAAACTACTGAGCGCGCTAGCGCGCTCAGTAGTTTTGAAGCTGGGCCGCGATGGATATAACAGAATGGATGGACGGCCTCCGCAATTGTCCTCCATGGGTTGGGCATCACAGAGAACTGGGGTCCGTGGCTCTGTGGGGGTGCGAACGTACCAGTTCCTCACAAACCTCAGCTGTCAACAGTCTAAGGGCATATGTACGCCCAGGTCGACCTTCCAACGTCTTAACGTAGACCCTGCTTAACCCAGTAGCTTCTGCGACTGATGCCTCGGATACTTCAACTTCTCAATTTCTGACAGTGGCTGTTCTGGTCACTGCATCATACGAGGCCAAGACTTCTCTCACTTCAGCATCCTCAAATTCAAAATCCCTGGAAGCATGGTCCAGGAAGTTTCCCATGGTAACATACTCGTGCGCTTCCGGCTATCTCTGGCATAGGATCAATAATCGTTCCAGCAGGCACTTCTCCTGTTTGAGCATAACTCGCCCTGGGTGAACTCTAAAGGTCTGGGATTCGACACAGGGAAAGACTCTCGGGAATTGCAGAGAGAGTGGATAGGAAGCAAGGGTGGTCGGAGGTGTGCTGAATAGGTGCGGGTAAAGTATCTCAAGGGTCGTGTTTACGAGCAGTCATAATGGCTTTCGAACTTAGAAAATTCAAATGATGAAACGTAATTTCTCAATCAATTATCCTTGGAAAAAGCACAGCTAACGGCAAGAGCGTACCTGGAGGATGTCACGGGCTGGCAGGTTCCATGGCAGCATCCTTGAAACTCACACGAACCGCTGAATCCTTGTCAGCACGCCGCCGTCAATCGCCTTAATCTTCTTGTCTCACGCGAATCGAATGATCGATTCGCATTCAATGGCCCATCCACTTGCTGTCTTGTCGATCTGCTGACTCACTGCTTCATTGAGCCGATTCGCGTTAACGCGAATGATAGTTCTGAGTTGCCTTAACGCGGATGAAGTATGCTGTCCGGAAGAACGCGGAGCGTTCGCCCTGATTGATGCGAATGAACAGCCAGCCTGATTCGCGTTAACGCGAATGACCATGCTATGCTGATCCGCGTTCAGGCGAATGGTCCTTGTCTGTCCACCGAAAGTCCATGCGAATGACAGTGCCATTTCGCGTTAACGCGAGGTGTTGATTCGCGTTCAGGCGAAGTTGAGTCTTAAATCTCTCCTTCCACTGCTTGCTGGTTAAGGCTTTTGAATATGGCTTCAGTCGAGACCCATTCACCAGGAAATCCTTGTCTTCACCATCTATGGGCCTGAGTCGGACAGTCCCATTGTTACAGCAACTATTTCATAAGGCCCCATCCATCTGGTTTGGAACTTCCCCGGGAAATCTCCATATCGTTCATCGTATATAAGGGCCCCCGGCTGAAAGACCTTTGGTCTCTTGCATCGTGCCATTTTCTTCTCTGATCGTGCACGAGCTGTGTACGGTGGAAAGCTTCTCTCCTCATCTCATCCAATGAGAAGAGCTGTTCAGCTCTCTGCCTCTGTGCTTCATCCAAATTCAGATCTAGCTGTGCTGCGATATAAAGTAATCTCTCGTTCGATCGGTAGCACTGCTGTTCTTCCATACACCGAAAGGGTGAGAGGCCGGTAGTGGTTTTCCAGGTGGTCCTAAAGGCCCACACAGCGTCCAGGAGTTTCTCCTCCCAGTCTGTTCTGTGTATACCAAAAGAGAAGATTCTCGAGCTCTCTTTTGCTTACCTCTGCTTCTCTGTTCCCTCTAGGGTAGTATGGACTAGACTGAAGATGCGTGATACCTTCTGCAGCAACTGATTGATAACAGAAAAAAAAAGGGGGGGGGTGCCCCTGTCACTTACTAGACTCCGCGGGGTTCCGAACCTGGTAAAGATCTGCTCATACAAGAATGCTGCCACCGCATCAGAGGTTGCGTTCTTCATTGGCTTGACTTCCACCCACTTAGTCACTCCACGCAAACCAGAATGTGTTTGCTCCCGGTTGAATGGGTCCGTCCAGACTCCACATCTCAAACGGTTCAACTGCTATTACCGGGTGATAAGGCATGGCTCCGCTCGGTATGGGTCTGCCCTGGCAACGATTACAGCTTCTGCTAAATGACCGTCGAAAATAGTCGGCCAGTAGTAGCCCTACTGCAGTATCTGGTAGTCTACTTCCCAGCCAAGATGACCTCCGCCGGTTCATGCATTTAAGTCATAACAAAAAAAAAGGATTTCCTCCTCAGTGAGGCATCTCCTCATCACTGAGGCCTGTCCCAGCTTATACAGAGTTCCATCCACCCAGGTGGTGTATGGTTGACTCTGTTTGGCTAGGGCCTTTCGTCGATGAGCAGGCCAATCGGAGTGATTCCTGAAACAATCAAATGAGCAATGTCAGCGGAGTAATACCGTTAACAGAAAACCGACGTTTCATCAGGAAACTGTTCACCACATCGTCCAAGGGCGCTGAGTCTAAACGACGACGGAACGGTGATCAGCAACTGGTTTCTCCACAAGAGGTTGGTTTCGCAAACTCCTGAAGTAGGATGATCCACCTGGTGACTCTAGCATTGTTAGTGGTCAGACATTATTTGATAGCGGAGTGATCGGTGTGAATAAAGACCCTCGACCCGATCAAGTAATGTCTGAACTTGTGTTGTGCGAACACAACAGCTCGGAACTCCTGTTCCGTGACTGCGGGACTCCACTTCGTCCTTCTACTGGCAAAAGAAATTGCATTCTCTAAACCTTGGGCTGGCCTCTGCCCCAGGACAGCACCTAGTGCTTTCCCTGACGCATCAGTATGGATGTGGAATGGCTCCAATCAGGTCCCGACAAGGGGGACAGGTCTATTGGTTTTTTAGTTCTTCAAAACTGCTGTTCTTTTCCCCAGACCCATTCAGCTTGGCTAAGCGTTTCAATAAAGGATTGGCTATCCTGAGCTATACTTGACTTGCTTTTGCTTCCCGGAAGGAAAGAAAGAAATCCAGGAAAGAAACTACTCGCTCTAACTTAACTCGCTTATCGTTACGCTCGGGCTTCTTCAAAGGAAGCCCTTCGCTCCACTCACCTTAAAAGACCGTAGGAGTCAGAAGGTCGTTCATTAGTCAGTTTTCAAAAGTGCTTTCTTCCTTGCTTTTAGTCGGAAGGCGGGGAAGGCTAGTCCTACTAAAGCTGCTTTTGCCAATCAAAGTCGTTGCACCCCTACTAATCAAAGGCCCCTTTCCTAAGGTGCCCTTCGCTCCACTAGCCTTAATGCACTTTCAGAATTCGAAGGATGAATCTGTACTAATCGTTGCAGTACCATAGGACTAAGAACTGCTATTAAAGTCGTTAATAACTAATTACTTCGCTCGATTACTGCCTTATAGGGAAACTAATAGGGACAGACACTAAAGCGTTTCACCCCTATCTCTTAAAGCTTCTGAAAAACGTGAGCGCACCATTACTATATAGGCTAGATAGGGCGATACGGCTTTTCAGCGGAGCTGAGCCGTATCTTGCACGTTCCACTAGCCTTCATGCACTTTTCAGAGTTGCCAAGGTGGCGTTGGTGGTATCGTATATAAGAGAACGCCTGGTTTTAGGAATGGCTTTCCCTCATCTAAAAGCTGGTGTGTTCTCATCTTTTTTGAAAGAAAAGGATGTATAAGTGGCGGTCTTCTCGTCACTCGTCAGAGCTAGGCACTGGCTACAGGGCGCGTCAGTTGATAGGCTGACCGAAGCGAGGGGAAGAGCGGAGCTCCAACCTAACGAATGGAGCGCCGCCGCCGCTTACTAAGCGCTGGTTCTACCCCGGCCAAGCAACCAAAGCCGGGGGGGAATAGTGAAAGAAATCGAAGGGGAACAAGCGGGGTAGAGGAATTGGTCGACTCATCAGGCTCATGACCTGAAGATTGCAGGTTCGAATCCTGTCCCCGCCTAAGAAAGAGTGATTTCAGAGTCCGGTAACAGAGAAAAGATCGAGAAAAAGCACCTCCCAAAGTACTTTGACGAAAGTAGGGCAAGGGTGCCTAATCGTTTTTCGAAAGACTAGAGAACCTGAAATCAACCACGGAGTCAACTAGCTTTGTGTGGTTTTTCTTGTTCGAAGTTGCAGAGTCAAGATCGAGAAAAAGCACTTCAAGAGGTACTTTTACGAAAAGTCGGAGTGCCTAATCGAATCTTTCGAAACACTAGAAACCAACGCAATCTCGATTTAAAAAGATCAAACAACTCAACTAGAGACTTACGCTTCAATACTACTCACTTACGCAAGGATACATGAAGGAAGAAAGAAACCGTGAAAAGTCAGAAACAAAGGCATCTTCTTCCTTTCCTTACCTTAAAAAAAGTGCTTATTTCAGCATTTAAGACATGTTCACATTTACTTAAGTCTGGTTAAGTCTGATCATATCTTACGTCATAGTGGGGAGAATGGCTGTCTTCTGAAGAAAGAATTCTGCTGCTGCTTATTTGGTTAATTGTTGAGTACTCTATGCATGTTACCCTTGCTAATGTACAAGGTATTCTAGTTACTGGTCAACGCTTCTTTATTATGGATAGAATGACTTTCGTCAAGCTACTTCTCTTGGTGTCCACTTTTTTCTTTCATATTGTTTTATCCCTATCTCATCGACCTAATGCAGAAGAAAAACGTTGTTGAGGGTTGTCTATGTTAGGAATGCTAAGATCTGCTGCGAAATCACAGGATCTCTTTTGTTTGATTAATTAAACGAAGTCAAAATCTGCGAAAGTGATGCAGAAATTTACCCGGAAAAACGATGAACCATGAAACTCCAAGTCCCTATCAATTCGTAACTGATTTAAGCATCCAAGAAAAAAAAAAAAGAATCAAACCCCCTGGGGTATCTCTGCATAAACAATTAGAATATTGATCAAAGAAAGTTTTTTACGGCAAAACCAGAGCAGAGGTGGAAACCGATGCCGGAAACAACCTCACCAGATAACTCACAGGGCAATCAAACCCTAACCCGACATATTCATACTAACCTGGTAAGATCTGATCTGTGCGAAAACGATTAGTTAGTTATATATAACTAGTTCGTTATATTATATATAGTATAGTTAGTTATACCAACTCGAAGCCCATAGCGAGAGGAAGAGAACGCCTCAGACAGATCGCAAAACAGCACACCCTGGGGAGGGTTAGGATTTTTCTTTCCCCGGGAAAGAGAGAACCAAACCCTAGAAGAAACTAAACTCCACCCACCAAGAAGCCCTAACTCACCTACTCTCATCCATAACTAGAGGAGAGAGAAGGGAGAAAAATCAGACACCTAGGGTGCCACGTCACCCGTCTTTTGAGTGACCACATTGCCTTTCCGAGAGAGGACCCGCGGCGTCAGTTAGGTCTTCGACCGAAAGAAGGTTTCCCGTGAGGACAGAGCCCCGGACTCTTCCTTGCTGGTCGATCATATTCGTCGAGTCGTCTCTCACCCCCCGAAGGGGCTTATCCAGTTGACGTATATAAAGAACTTCTCTCTGTTCTGCGCCATTCGTTCTTCCGGGTGGTCACTTTGAAACCGGGCGGCAACTGAAAGTTGGTTAGGTTTGGGATTGGTAAGGGAGAAGTTTCGACGGCCCTAGCCGAATCCGTACGGCCGGCTGTATCCACCGGGCATCCGTCGTGGGGGTCATCCTAACGCCAGCTGAGGGGGATGGGCCCAGTCCCGTAGAAGGCGAGCTCCATTGGTTGAGGGCCCAGCTGATTGGATGTAGACAGAGATATAGAAAGTGTGCAGTGAGGGATCTTTATAGGTAGCCAGTCTTTACTTGACTCGGCCCGACGCCTGGAACTCCCATGCCTTTCTTGGTCGGACCAACCCAACCGGCGATTTCCGACAAGTCTTTCTTCATTTTTAGAGCAAGAAGCGGAACAAAAGGGATGAAATTCAAAGTGTTTCTTACGATTACGCCCAACAGCCCACTTGAGCAATTTGCCATTCTCCCATTGATTCCTATGAATATTGGAAAAATTTCTTTCTCATTCACAAATCCATCTTTGTCTATGCTGCTAACTCTCAGTTTGGTCCTACTTCTGGTTCATTTTGTTACTAAAAACGGAGGGGGAAACTCAGTACCAAATGCTTGGCAATCCTTGGTAGAGCTTATTCATGATTTCGTGCCGAACCCGGTAAACGAACAAATAGGTGGTCTTTCCGGAAATGTTCAACAAAAGTTTTCCCCTCGCATCTCGGTCACTTCTACTTTTTCGTTATTTCGTAATCCCCAGGGTATGATACCTTATAGCTTCACAGTCACAAGTCATTTTCTCATTACTTTGGGTCTCTCATTTCCGATTTTTATTGGCATTACTATAGTGGGATTTCAAAGAAATGGGCTTCATTTTTTAAGCTTCTCATTACCCGCAGGAGTCCCACTGCCGTTAGCACCTTTTTTAGTACTCCTTGAGCTAATCCCTCATTGTTTTCGCGCATTAAGCTCAGGAATACGTTTATTTGCTAATATGATGGCCGGTCATAGTTCAGTAAAGATTTTAAGTGGGTCCGCTTGGACTATGCTATGTATGAATGATCTTTTTTATTTCATAGGAGATCCTGGTCCTTTATTTATAGTTCTTGCATTAACCGGTCCGGAATTAGGTGTAGCTATATCACAAGCTCATGTTTCTACGATCTCAATCTGTATTTACTTGAATGATGCTACAAATCTCCATCAAAGTGGTTATTTATTTATAATTGAACAAAAGCGAGGAGCGAAGCAAAGTACCATCCCCTATTTATCCCCGAGAAGAGAAGAAAAAGAAAGGAATTAGTATGCAAGCTTCAGGGAAAGATTTATAAATTCGTCCGGGGTAGACGGATCTACCAGCTACAACCATGAAGCTGAGGTCATCGTGTTGGATGGTCTTCTTTCAAGGTGGCAAGGATGAAGCTTGACTCAGGTAGGGGGACTGCTAAGTCCGCTACTTTGGAAACCTACAGAGGTGCCAAGGGATCTTCCAACAAAAATGTTCGCTATATCTTCCTCCTTAACCTCTATAGCTTCAAAAGGGTGGTCTTTGCCATAAGGTAGGAGATGAGGTCCCGGGTATATATAGTATACTTCCTAGTGTTGGGAACGCAGAAAGTGCAAGATTTGGCTGATGCAGGATAACGTCAGAAGATTCTTCATTTTGACTATCTTCGCTTGCATCAGAAACATTACCAGCTCCTTGATGTATTTAAATATGCTTAGTAGCAGGTATGTTTAAATTATCCAAACTCGATTGAATGGCATTGGAGGCATTAAAACCTAAAGGTAGATAGCAGCTTTTTCAGGTAGAGAGCCATACCCTGCAGTAGCTTATATAAGGATATTCGGAAGGGGGAAGGGGTACTATTAGTTGAGCCAGGTGCGGATCGCGAGCGAACCAAAAATCCATAGCCATATCCTTAAGCTGTGATGCGGAGCAACGTCTTGATGCGGAACAACATCTGCTGCCATCTCTCCCTCTCACTATACACCTTGCTCAGATCTTCCTCGGGCGGATGGGCACTCGGCTTTCCTCCCTGGGGTGGCTCTTTCTTCCCCCGGCCGTCTCATTCCCACCTTTCGGTATTAGCTTTCTGGCTCTACCACAGCCTTAGGACAGTTCGACCACGGGCGAATTCCAACCCTCACTCTACCCCCACATCTTCCTTCTCCCTGGTTACATGCTCATGGGATTGGTTGAAAGAAAGAGTCTTACTCATCGAGTTTCCCTGCAAATGATGTGAATGACACTATTTGAGGCAGTTTCAGAGGCCTTTGTATTGGTTTTTGTCTCAACCTACATTTCTCAGCGCTCTGTGCTTCTATAGCTCCCCATCTCACCTGTGGATGCGTACTTTGCCTGCTCTGTGGTCTCGTGGACGCCCTTGCTATCGATTCCAATGGCCTCTTTTTTATGGCACTCCTGAAGCATCCCATAATTGGATATTCTAATGAGTTTAATGCGCCTACTTTGCTTGGGCTGTAAGCTAAGTCTTGGTATTGCCGGGATCTTCCCATAGGATATAGTGTACTCCCTTGCCCTACTAGGCCCTCTCCTCCCTACGCTTCTTTGGGCTCCGGACTGAATGGAATAGCGCTAGCTAAAAGTTCAGAGGCTTGGCTTCCCGAAAGCATTGATTGAATAGCACAGGAGTAGGAGTAGCACAAGGGAGAGGGCAGGTGCATTCTTCCTAACTTTGTTGGCTGGATAGAATATCCTATCGTAATCGTATATAAAGTAGGTAGCCTGCCTTTCCTTTCACGCTAGTGCTCCTTCATTGACTGTGTAGGCTTGAGCTTTGACTTTTACTGCTTGACTTTCTTACTGATTTACTGCACCTTAATAGAATGCCAATGAGGCAGGATGCATAAGACATTTAATTGTAAGTCGAAGAAGAGAAAGCCCTACTTATTTGTCTAAGAAGGTAGTGCTAACTAACTGAATGCCAATACTTTTCACAGTTTGACTCGATTCTGCTCCCCGGGCCTTAGCAGCGCACCCCCTAACCCGCTTCCCTCGACTGCCTTCATAGAAGAAGAGGGGGATTTCGAAGAATGGAAATTCAATTCAAGAGAGGTGGTCAAGGTTGGAAGGAAGAAGAAGGCTTTTCAGCCAAGGGAAGAGGGAAGACAAGATCTGATCTCCTTTTTTTAGCCTAGAAATGGATGAGGGAGCCCTCTCGGGAAAGCAACTGTCCTTACTAAACTATGCGCTCACCCCTCTGACCAAACCGAAGAAAGTTAGGGGAGAAATTCCCCAGCCGTCTCATATCCCCTTTTCAATAAAGCACACTTTGGCGGGCACTTCTCCCTCCATCGAAGCGGATCGCCAGACCCTCCTGA